TTGTTAAACCGGGGCGAATACTATATGAAATGGGTGGAGTAACCGAAAATATAGCTAGAAGGGCTATTTTAATAGCAGCATCCAAAATGCCTATACGAACTCAATTTATTATTTCGGGATAAAAATGTAGAACCGCCAGAAATGAGTCTTGGGGATGAAACAAAACCGCAGGTTTCTTTTTTTGGACAAACAATATTTCTTTTATTTTCTTCATCCTTTGCATTGGAAGAATAGACTAAAAAATTGATATGATTCAACTTCAGACCCATTTAAATGTAGCGGATAACAGCGGGGCTCGAGAATTAATGTGTATTCGAATCATAGGAGCTAGTAATCGTCGATATGCTCATATTGGTGACGTTATTGTTGCTGTGATCAAAGAAGCAGTACCTAATATGCCCCTAGAAAAATCAGAAGTAGTCAGGGCTGTAATTGTTCGTACCTGTAAAGAACTTAAACGTGACAGCGGTATGATAATACGATATGATGACAATGCTGCAGTTGTGATTGATCAAGAAGGAAATCCAAAAGGAACTCGAATTTTTGGTGCAATCCCCCGGGAATTGAGACAATTCAATTTTACTAAAATAGTTTCATTAGCTCCCGAGGTATTATAAAATAAAATGAGATCGTGATATCTTTGGGGTATTTGAAAGAAATAGATTAAGAACTAGATTAATTCGTAGATTGTGTCTCATGCATATACCTTGAAAAATTTATATTCATAAACAAAAAAAAAAAAGAAAAACATGTTGATTATATCCAATTTTGAGGCACCAATAATTTTAGTTCATCATGGGTAGAGACACTATTGCTGAGATAATAACCTCTATACGAAATGCTGATATGGATAGAAAAAGAGTTGTTCGCATAGCATCTACTAATATTACTGAAAATATTGTAAAAATACTTTTCCGAGAAGGTTTTATCGAAAACGTCAGAAAACATCGAGAAAAAAACAAAGATTTTTTTGTTTTAACCCTCCGACATAGAAGGAATAGAAAAAGACCCTATAGAAATTTTTTAAATTTAAAACGGATCAGTCGGCCCGGTCTACGAATCTATTCTAACTCTCAACGAATTCCGAGAGTTTTAGGTGGAATGGGAATTGTAATTCTTTCTACTTCTCGAGGTATAATGACAGACCGGGAGGCTCGACTAGAAGGAATCGGCGGAGAAATTTTGTGTTATATATGGTAATCCATTTAATATCCAAATGGGATCCGAAACCTCTTCCTATTTGTAAAAAAAAAAAGCAAGGGGGTGAGTTGTCTAATATTGTTTCTCCTCCCTTAGTTGATACTTCAAGGGGGCTTGACCTGGAATGAAAGAACAAAAATGGATTCATGACGGTTTAATTACTGAATCGCTTCCCAATGGCATGTTCCGGGTTCGGTTAGATAATGAAGATCTGATTCTAGGTTATGTTTCGGGAAAGATTCGACGTAGTTTTATACGGATACTGCCAGGAGATAAAGTCAAAATTGAAGTAAGTCGTTATGATTCAACCAGAGGACGTATAATTTATCGACTCCGAAACAAGGATTCGAAAGATTAGGTGGTTTTTATTCAATACGATTCGAGATAAAAAATTTCAAGAAACTTATTTTCTACCAAGAAGTAGATTCAGAATTAAGATAAGGAATGACAAATATGAAAATAAGAGCTTCCGTTCGTAAAATTTGTGAAAAATGTCGACTAATCCGTAGGCGGGGGCGCATTATAGTAATTTGTTCCAACCCGAGACATAAACAAAGACAAGGATAATCAGACTCACTAAAGGGCTCAACGTACAAATAAGGAATCTGTTTTGACATGAAATGGATATATCCATATATTTTTGACTCATATTTATGAGATGATAGAATATGGCAAAAGCTATACCGAGAACTGGTTCACGTAGGAATGTACGTATTGGTTCACGTAAGAGTACACGTAGAATACCAAAGGGAGTTATTCATGTTCAAGCAAGTTTCAATAATACCATTGTCACAGTTACAGATGTACGGGGTCGGGTGGTTTCCTGGTCCTCGGCCGGTACTTGTGGATTCAAGGGTACGAGAAGAGGGACACCCTTTGCCGCTCAAACTGCAGCGGCAAATGCTATTCGTACAGTAGTAGATCAAGGTATGCAACGGGCAGAAGTCATGATAAAAGGTCCCGGTCTCGGGAGAGACGCAGCATTACGAGCTATTCGTAGAAGTGGTATACTATTAACTTTTGTACGGGATGTAACCCCTATGCCACATAATGGCTGTAGACCTCCGAAAAAAAGACGTGTGTAGAAATGAAGAGTGAAGAAATTTCAAGAGAAACAAGAGAAATAAATAATTCAATCAAATAAAATAATATTACTATGGTTCGAGAGAAAGTAACAGTATCTACTCGGACACTACAGTGGAAGTGTGTTGAATCAAGAACAGACAGTAAACGTCTTTATTATGGGCGCTTTATTCTGTCTCCACTTATGAAAGGCCAAGCCGACACAATAGGCATTGCG